TATATCTCCCGAAAATAATCCCCCACTAAGAATCTTTTTTGTTGGATCGTATTATAACGAATTCTTTGGGAGTTTTTAGGAAATACTTTAAAATTTTATTAAATTATGAAATTTATAAGACAAGAAAAGATAATAACTACTAATACGAATATAAAAAGGGTGGATTATCGTATATATATATTTCATGTAGAAACATGTAGAAAGATGAATTAGAAACATGTAGAAAGATGAATAGGTCCATTTATTTATATATTTATTGTATTTTATTAATTTATTTATTGTATTTTATTAATTAATATATATTTCTTAAATTAATATATATTTCTTAAAACATATACTTATAGACTCCCTATCCCTATTAAGTATATATATACTCAGTTAGGTATACTTAGTATAATATAACAATTATATATGAATTATAAGATATCTTTATAACAATATAAGGTTCAAATATAAAACAATAAATATAACAATAAATAACAGGTACAAATATTAAATCGAGGTACCCATTCTATGATAACTCTCAACAGTCTCCCCTCCATTTTTGTGCCTTTAGTGGGCTTAGTATTTCCGGCAATTGCAATGGCTTCTTTATCTCTTTATGTTCAAAAAAACAAGATTTTTTAGATACAACAAGGACAAATCTTATATATATATATTTTTTTTTCAAGACTTACTTGGATCATAACACGGATATCTATTTAGTAAAATATGGTATAATATGCGGCTTCCTTCGGGCATAAGCTCTTATGTATGTGTAAACATGATAAATGAATTATAACTATTTTCAAATAGATCGGGATCGGGGAGAATTTCTGAAATGTAAAGTCAATATATCTATATGTATTAGGAAATCATATGAAAGGGATGTTATTATTTTAGTTTGGATCTAAGAAATTCGATGAATTATCCCTAAAGGTTCACATCATAATAGTGCTGGTTGATGAGAGTTACTTCGGAAACAAAAAAAAGTAAAAAAAAAAAAATTATTTTTGTTATTCTCCCAATTCCAATAAAATGCAACTAGGTCTAGTTAGAGTATGAGTTGGCGATCAGAACGTATATGGGTAGAACTTATAGCGGGGTCTCGAAAAACAAGTAATTTCTGTTGGGCCTTTATTCTTTTTTTAGGTTCATTAGGGTTTTTATTGGTTGGAACGTCCAGTTATTTTGGTAGGAATTTTATATCTTTATTTCCCTCTCAGCAAATCATTTTTTTTCCACAAGGTATCGTGATGTCTTTCTATGGGATCGCAGGTCTTTTTATTAGCTCTTATTTGTGGTGCACAATTTCGTGGAATGTAGGTAGTGGTTATGATCGATTCGATATAAAAGAGGGCATAGTGTGTATTTTTCGTTGGGGATTTCCTGGAAAAAATCGTCGCATATTCCTCCGATTCCTTATGAAAGACATTCAGTCCATCAGAATAGAAATTAAAGAGGGTATTTATGCTCGTCGTGTCCTTTATATGGAAATAAAAGGACAAGGAGCCATTCCCTTGACTCGTACTGATGAGAATTTTACTCCACGAGAGATTGAGCAAAAAGCTGCTGAATTGGCCTATTTCTTGCGTGTACCAATTGAAGTATTTTGAAAAAAGGAACTGAAGAATGAGTACTTTGCAAGAGATAAAAAACTCAAGAATCATCTTTTTTTCTATAGCATAACTTAACTGAAGTTTCTTCAGAACGCTTACTCGAGCCAAAGCAAACGTATATGAAACAATTCTAAAACTAAATTGTTTATGTCCACAATTTTTTTATGCGTATGTAAATCCACTTAACTCAATTCAGTAACAAATCGAAATGATAGATTCATCATATATCAAAACAAAACATTTCATCATAAAGTAAAGAATTTTTTTTCTAAATATTTGATATTTTGATAGAACGGGAGTTCTTTCGTCTCGAAATCCGACTACTATAAATTTGAAGAGGGCTCTTTCTTATTCTATATTCTTTCTAAATTCAAGGACTAACCGCTGTACTGAATCACAAAAAAATCCGGAAATACATCGATGACTTGTAATAGAACTTATGCTTGATAGAAATATTAGTATCATATAGAGTCGACGAATGAGGTGCGTTCATTAAAAATTTTAAAATTCACAGACGAAAAAATGGCAAAAAAGAAAGTATTAATTTCCCTTATATATCTTGCATCTATAGTATTTTTGCCTTGGTGGATCTCTCTCTCATTTAATAAAAGTCTAGAATCTTGGTTTACTAATTGGTGGAATACTAGGCAATCCGAAATTTTTTTGAATGATATTCAAGAAAAGAGTATTCTAAAAGAATTCATAGACTTAGAGGAACTCTTACGTTTGGACGAAATGATAAAGGAATACCCGGAAACACATTTACAAAAGCCTCGCATCGAAATCTACAAAGAAACGATCCAATTGATCAAGATGCACAACGAGGATCGCATCCATACAATTTTACACTTCTCGACAAATATAATCTGTTTCGGTATTCTAAGTGGTTATTCTATTCTAGGTAATGAAGAACTTGTTATTCTTAACTCTTGGTTTCAAGAATTCCTATACAACTTAAGCGACACAATAAAAGCTTTTTCTATTCTTTTATTAACTGATTTATGTATAGGATTCCATTCGCCCCACGGTTGGGAATTAATGATTGGCTCTGTCTACAAAGATTTTGGATTTGCTCATAATGATCAAATTATATCCGGTCTTGTTTCTACTTTTCCAGTCATTTTAGATACAATTTTTAAATATTGGATCTTTCGTTATTTAAATCGTGTATCTCCTTCACTTGTAGTGATTTATCATTCAATGAATGACTGAAAAGTGATCGAACGATCCAATTATAATATTTGTTACTTTGTACATAAGCAAAACATTCAAAATTGTACTTACTACCCATCCAAGGGATTCCTCCAATATTCCAGTAAAATTATTTATATTTAATATTTAAGTAAATAGCAAAATTATAGATAGGGAACTATACTAGCGACCTACCTAATTTTATTGTAGAAATTTTCGGGATCAATGATTGGACCATGCAAACTAAAAATACCTTTTCTTGGATAAAGAAAGAGATTACTCGATCCATTTCCGTATCGCTCATGATATATATACTAACCCAGGCACCCCTTTCAAATGCATATCCCATTTTTGCACAGCAGGGTTATGAAAATCCACGAGAAGCGACTGGCCGTATTGTATGTGCCAATTGCCATTTAGCTAATAAACCCGTGGATATCGAGGTTCCACAAGCGGTACTTCCTGATACTGTATTTGAAGCAGTTGTTCGAATTCCTTATGATCTGCAACTGAAACAAGTTCTTGCTAATGGTAAAAAAGGAGCTTTGAATGTCGGGGCTGTTCTTATTTTACCCGAGGGGTTTGAATTAGCCCCTCCCGATCGTATTTCGCCCGAGATTAAAGAAAAGATAGGAAATCTGTCTTTTCAGAGCTATCGTCCCACTAAAAAAAATATTCTTGTGATAGGTCCGGTTCCTGGTCAGAAATATAGTGAAATCACCTTTCCTATTCTTTCCCCGGACCCCGCTACTAAGAAAGATGTGCACTTCTTAAAATATCCCATATATGTAGGCGGGAACAGGGGAAGGGGTCAGATTTATCCCGACGGGAGCAAGAGTAACAATAATGTTTATAATGCTACAGCAGCAGGTATAGTAAGCAAAATAATACGAAAAGAAAAAGGGGGGTACGAAATAACCATAGCGGATGCATCGGATGGACGTCAAGTGGTTGATATTATCCCTCCAGGACCGGAACTTCTTGTTTCAGAGGGCGAATCCATCAAACTTGATCAACCATTAACGAGTAATCCTAATGTGGGTGGATTTGGTCAGGGAGATGCGGAAATAGTACTTCAAGATCCATTACGTGTCCAAGGTCTTTTGCTCTTCTTGGCATCTGTTATTTTGGCACAAATCTTTTTGGTTCTTAAAAAGAAACAGTTTGAGAAGGTTCAATTGTCCGAAATGAATTTCTAGATCTGCGGATTTATCAACATCAAGCTCTAAAAATAAACAAATTTTTGTTGGGAATTATGTATGATCAAAAAAATTTTGCTTATTTCTATTCTTTATTCTACCGGATTTCGGGAATTACTTAATACCGCATTCCTGGTCATAGTATATTGTGAAGGCGACTGTTTTACTTAACTCTTCTTTATTTATTTGTTTTTTCAATCCAAATTGAAACGGTATGATATAGAATGAATCAATAGTTTTATATTTGACTAGAATCAAAACAAAAGATAAATAAGCGGAGAATAGAAACCAAAGTATAAATGAGAGGAACAAAGGATTTTAGGGGAGATTGTTCGTCTCCTAGTCCTTGACACAAGAAACGGAATTTTACCCAACCCTTTCTTGTGTCGAATTAATAAAGATTCTCGATCCCGTTCGTAAAAAATGGATATTTGTAGTTTTCATTTTTTTTTTTTTTTTTTTTATATAGGTTTATTTTATCATAACCCTTTTTTAGATTTCTTACGTAACATAGTGGTAGTGGACAAATAAATATAGGTCAATTTATTGAGCAATATAGAACTTCTTCAATTTCAACGAACTTATAAAAAAAAAATTTCACTTTTATGAGATTAAATATTTATTAGATTAAATGGAGTAAGGTTCTATTCTATTAGTATAGAAAGGGTTTGCATGATATCTGATTGATAGAAATATATTCTATTTCTATATAATTGTGAGTCATCCAAAAAGGGTAAATCGAGTGATTCCTTCTTTGTTTTAAGTATTGACAGATACTATTGAGTAACAGATGTTCTGAATCAATTAACGAAGTTCATTTTTTAAAAACATCATCAGAAAAGGTGGAGGTTTTTGAAACATCTCTCAAAAAAAAATATTATGATTATTAAGAACTCAACGGGACTTACCCCCTCTTTCCTTGTCTGATTCGAGGGGGATCCCGTTGAGTTCTTATGCTTTCATGTCTACAACTCAGTTCATCCGATTATTACAGGGATGAACCTAATCCGGA